CAATAAATAAGAAGACAAAGGGAGATTTTTTTCATAAATTTTGATTTGGTATCGTTTTGGCGGCATGGCCGAGCGGTAAGGCGGGGGACTGCAAATCCTTTTTCCCCAGTTCAAATCCGGGTGTCGCCTAATCACCAAAAGAATTGACATACTCCCTTCTATTTTGCTGCTAGAATTTGAAAAATTTTTCCGGCGGAAGCCAACGGAGGAAACTTATAAATCTTGATAGTCGTTCCATTACTAATGGAGTGTCTACGAGCCGAGTTTGGAATTCGATTGGATAGCAGGACGAAAATCGAATTCCGTTTTTATTTTAGTTGCGGAAAGGCCAGAAGAGACTTTGTATACATATTCATCAAAGTATACATTTGAGTACTCCGCAATCAATATTAATTCGATTGAATGAGTAATTGGCTTTTACTTATGTATATACCTGTTTTCTTTTTTCGTTAACCTCTAGTCAAAAACATAATAGGGCGTCTTTCATAGAGACAATAAGGAGACGTTAAGTTAAGAATTAGATCAAAAGAAAATGGGAAAGAAATAGGGTATGGGCTAAGTAGTGATCTACCTTATATTCTATATATTCTATTTGTTTTTTTTATTCTATTTTTTTATACTTTTTATTTAACTTAATGAAGGGCAACAAAAGAAAGAATCTATTTTTATTATTTCTACATACTATATATTAGTAGCATTTCTTTGATACTTCCAAGGGGGTCTCCGCATATTTTTCTTGTGCTTAATCTTTTCTGATTATACTAGAACTCTTATAAGACTCCTTATAAGTTAATAAGTTAGATAAGTTAATAAGTTAGAGTTGGATTTATTGGATTGTTTCATCAACGATCTTAGGTCAGAATTTTTGACTCTGCGCCAGTGATTCCACTATTATTTATTAGTGAACAATAATTCAAGAATTTCGTCATAGAGATAGGGGACATAATTCACATGGATATAGTAAATCTCGCTTGGGCTGCTTTAATGGTAGTCTTTACATTTTCTCTTTCACTTGTAGTATGGGGAAGAAGTGGACTCTAGAAGTATTACTAATTGTAATTGAGTTGTAGGAATTAAACTGTATCAAATTTTTTATAAATCGTTCAGGTCTGAAAATCTTTTTTTAGTTGAAATTTCACTATTTCAACACTATTTCAATTTAAAATTCAATTTTTAAATTGAAATAGAAAAATATCTGCATTTCAAAATTTTCTTGGGTTTTAGTGTAGTAATATAGTTTATGAATAATATATATGAAGAATATTCTTTCAATCAAACAAATATTTCAATTATTTCCCTGTTTGTATTTCGAAAGTAAAAAGAATACAAAGTAAAAGAGATACAAATGGTAGGAAATTTATTCCAATTTTATTGAACTCACTATTCAAACGTTAAAAGAGGTTTACTAATCCTTTAGCCCCCCCTTTTTTTTTTCGAAATTCGAAGGAGTTTCAATAGATCATCTGGAAACTGATCGATCAATGACCTCTTCGTCAGAATGTTATGCTAATAAAAAGATTACTTTAAATTTTCTTTTATTATACCCATCAAAGAGGCCCTTGATTCTTTTGATCGGAATTCATATTGAAAATAATCAGCAATCTGGGAATTAGAATCGTACGAGTCGCTTTTCAATTATTTCAAATTGATTGAAATCAACACAAATTAAATATAAATATAAGACAGGTGCATAAAGCAAAGAAATCGAATTGGTGGGAGGCACTATATACATTATATATAATATATAATTGATATATATAATATATAATTGATATCCATATATATACCGATATATAGAAATCTGACGATACTATTGTAGTCTGACGATACTATTGTAGATTGATCTCTATTAAATTAATCCAGATTACAATACACCTTATATACACTACAATAACAATAGTAGATAGTATGGTAGAAAGAAATATCTGAATCTTTCTACCATACTATCGTATTTATTTCATAGAATACGGCGAATTCCAGTCTGCCCAGTTCATTTAAGACGCGAAATTTGAATCCCTTTCGTCTCTTCAATTATTGATAAGAACTAAAAAGTCCAGTTTAATTCAAATTAATCACCTTGGCTGACTGTTTTTACGTATATTATAAGTAAAAAAGCGGTAGGAACTAGAATAAACAGTGCAGTAGCAATAAATGCGAGAATATTTACTTCCATAATCTCATTGTTTCGTTTTTCTTTAATTTAATTCGCAATAACTCGGGAGTTAATCCCATAGAGATAATAAATCTTTCGCTTGTAAATTCACTGGGATGAATTACATCTCGATGATATCGAATCGGATCAACATCATGAATAACAATATCTGCACTATCAAATCAACTCATCGTCAAGAATTGAATAGTATAACATAGGACAATCTTTTATCCATACCGAACTCCAAATTTTATTACTGATCCAACCAATAATTTTCCTTTTTTTTTTTTTATTTATCATTCTTTTTTATTCTTTCTTTTATATAACCTACTGCCCTTTTTGTACAACCATCTGATGAAGTATCATTGAACCGCCCTTACACTTACCATTGATTCTAAACAACCCCCAACAAACAATAGAAGATAAATAAAAAAAGGGGGGGAAAGAGTTAAGTTCGAAACTTCTTTTTTTACTGAGCGAATCTAATCTCCTTGGAAAACAAAAGAAGGGTGATAAAGACGAGTACAAGTTTCGGTATAAAAAATCTAATATTCCATCAAATTAACTATAATTATTTATTATTATTTATTTTTATATAAAAATAAATAAAGTTTGTTCTTTCAAGGAAACCCCGTAATAAAAAAGCGATCCCTGAAAGTATTCTATTACAATAACTAAGTTATTTTATATCATGCAAATTCCCTTTCTATATGTACTTCCGGGAAACATAAAGTACTCTACTCTATTCGACAGAGTAGCAGTAATCGAAAAAGCCATACCCGGTACAGTATGGTACCTCTTGGAATCCTGAATGTGATGCTACCAATAATTCTCCTAATCCACATATGTCTATCGCTCATCAATCGAATCAGTACTAGTCAAAGAAATGAAAATTCCCCGATTGATGATAAAAACGAAATTCGACTTACTTTCACAAAAAAGAGAGAGCAGAGTTTATATATTTTTTTATTGGATCCGTCGGGACTGACGGGGCTCGAACCCGCAGCTTCCGCCTTGACAGGGCGGTGCTCTGACCAATTGAACTACAATCCCAAGTAAATACAATAATAAAATAAAGTATTATGTATACATATTTTTATTATTTTATTCTAACCCCTTCAATTTTGAATTTAGATTCAAATTGGCGTGTTGTAACGGCGTGTTGTAACAGAGCCGCGAGTGATATATATAATATCATATGGGTATGCGCTTTAGTGAGACCGACCTGGATTACTAGTAATCCTTTCGTTATTGACAAATAAATGGGATAATTACTCTTTCAATGAAAAGGGTTTTTTCTTTATCCCTTTCCTTCGATTGTATTTTATACTTACAGATCCTGATATGAATCTAGATCATTATCAAGATCCTAATTTGTTGGAAAAATAGAGTAAATAAATAGTGCTGGGGATCGGGCATTTCTGGAGAGCACAAAATGGGTTATATGATACCATTTCGTGTGTAGATCGGCGGATTTTTGGGCCGAGCTGGATTTGAACCAGCGTAGACATATTGCCAACGAATTTACAGTCCGTCCCCATTAACCGCTCGGGCATCGACCCAGGAAGAATAAATTCCAGGCTTATTGATAATCCATGATCAACTTCCTTTCGTAGTACCCTACCCCCAGGGGAAGTCGAATCCCCGCTGCCTCCTTGAAAGAGAGATGTCCTGGACCACTAGACGATGGGGGCATATCATACTTGAACGACCGCCAGGATACTATGCTGATAGTATGCACAATTTTAAAAATTGTCAATATAATGGGATGGTATGACTCGAGACGGAGGATCTTTCCATCTTTCACGATTCTATAGGATTTTTTCCGCCAATAATTTAGTTCAGAGGCTGCGCCAAATTTCTTTATCAATCATTCAATGAGATATGTTGGATCCCTGTTAAATTAGTAGGTACGTGTATCAATCAAATAAATTTCGTTATGATGTCAATTCCAATTAGGATCGGAAAAAATCCATTGTCATTGCATTTCTATTTATCAAATCCAATATCAATAAACCATTTTATTTTAACTATATTCACTAGTATATCCTCTCCTAGAATTTTATTTAACAGACAAGTCAAATTTTTCATTTCTGAACGAACCGCTATAAATATAAGATATAATCTTATATGTACATATATTATAATAAGTCTATATACTAAACTCATAGTAGCTAGTGACTTTATTCAGGAATTGAATCAAATGAGCCCTTTTAACTCAGTGGTAGAGTAACGCCATGGTAAGGCGTAAGTCATCGGTTCAAATCCGATAAGGGGCTTTGGTTTTTTCATAAATAAAAAACAAAATCCGACGGTAGTATTCGTATTTGAATTACGAATAAAGTTATTGTGGATATTTGTAATAAATTAAAGTAACAAATTATATAATGTAATATACGTATAATTTATTATTATTATAGAAATGATAACGTACTAATAAATTAGAGTTAAATTAGAGTATAGTTATAAATTTGCTAATATTATTATAATAAATTATAAATTATAATAAATATGGATTAAGTCGTCTCCTTGAATAAAATAGTTTCATTACTTTCCTATTTTCCATTATTCCAATTAAATCGATTAGAAATCAACAAAAGAAAAAGTAAGTGGACCTAACCCATTGCACCATAATTCTATTCACTATTCTGATATTAAAATTCGATAGAGATAAAATTGGATCTTTTTTTTATTATTATTTTCATATTTCTTTGGACTACGCGGGAATCTGTCGATATTTCCAATTTAATCTTCTTGTTCCTAGATGGTCTATTAGGAATAAATTTGCAATAAAAAAATAGCTCTTCCCTTCCTTTACGGAGAAACATTTATTCCAAGTCACAACATA